AAGAACCAAAATTCCAACAGTAGTAATTAAGATTGACATAATAGAAGTAAGCGGATCGATCAAGTAGGTGAACTCTAAAGAAAAGTCATTATTAATGGTCCAAGACCATACATATTGATAGATAGAGCTGTTATTTATTTGCTGAATAGGCAGATTGGCTGAAAAAATCATAACTATACTTAACAATAAAACACTAGGAAAAGCCCACATGCGGCGAAGATTTTTTGTTGCCTTCGGGAAAAGGAGAAGTCCCACTCCTATTAACATAGGAATTATAACCGGAATGAAAGGTATGCTCCATGAATATTGATATGTATATTCCATAAAAATAAATAAATAAAAATCTTTGATTCTTAATTAACATTAACTGTTTCTGATTCACCAGCTCTTATTTTTTTGAAAGGAATCAGTTAATAAAAAAAAATTAAGATATGTAAAACGAAACTAACATTTTATATCCTTAATTATTATAAATTTTTTCCAAATACTTCAAACAAAACAAAATATTTGAAATCAAGAAGTTTGAATTGGTCAAATGAGATGACCAAGCTACTATTGAAAAAGAAATACTTACTTTTTTTTAAGTAAGATTTTATGAAGCTACAAAAAATAAAAATTTAAATTATTACAATTTACATAATACAATATTTTAATCTTATTACAATTTACATAATACAATATTTTAAGCTCGGGAGAGAGTAAGGACAAATAATTACACCAAAAAGAGTATTTTATTTTGATATGATTCATAAAAGACGGACACGGTCCATACATAACTTAACTCGAGGAAATAAGAGCTATTTTTTTTAGTTCGTTTATTCAGAATCATTAACCAATGCAGTTTTGGCTTGATTGAACGAATTACTAAAAAAAAATGATGTATACTTTAACACATTAACTACGAGTCTCATTTGAATTTGAAAATCTTAATTAGGTGCACTCTTTTTTCGAGTTTGACTAATTAAGCAATTAATATAAAAAATGAAGGGTTGGTTTCTTAAACTTTTTGATGTATTTTATTACATGTATAAATATAGCACGATGAAAATAAACAATATAAAGATAAAGGGACAACCACTTTGGTTTATATTTTTGTATTTTTTTTTATGAAGAGAGTATAATTTAGACTCTAAATAGATAATTATATAGAATTATATAGAATTATATAGTAAGTAAAGAACAATTGGTTTTGAACAATAGATGTCTTTCACATCCAACTATAGAAATGAATACTCTATCATAATTTTTGAATGGCAGTTCCAAAAAAACGCACTTCTATAGCAAAAAAACGAATTCGTAAAAATATTTGGAAAATGGAGGGGTATTGGATAGCATTGAAAGCTTTTTCGTTAGCGAAATCTCTTTCTACAGGAAATTCAAAAAGTTTTTTGGTACAACAAGAAATAAATAAATAATTAAACATTGGAATAATCTGAATCTATCTCTGACTCTAAAAAAAGTCTAGTTTCATTTTTAATTTCGTTTCTAATTTATATATTTATATATAATATTTATATATAATAAATATAATATTTATATATAATAATTTTATATTTTTTATATATAATAATTAATAATTTATTATACTTAAAAAAGAAATTAAAAATGAAAAAAATAAAATAATAAATAATTTTAATATTAATAATTAATATATAATAAAAAAAAAGAAAAAGTAATGATTCGCATTCCTTAATGTTTTGAATGGATAAATATGAAATTGAATTCGTTTTGCCATTATGGTATGTAAAATAAGAATTCTTTTGTATACTTAATTACATTACTTAATTTTTAAAATGATATCTTTTTTGTCAAACAAAAAAAAGAATAAATACAAGATATAAAGTTTCAACTGTCTTTTTAGTAAAGTTTTGTCTTTTTTATATTTTTTATTTCTATATTATATACTCTTTTTTATAGAACAACAAATAGAAGATCTTTAATCCAATTTAATGAGTTGTTGAAACTCATTTTTTAAGTTTAAAACTTGTTTTGTAATTTTCTGAACAATCAATAATTATCAATATATATATACTCCTTATCCTTATATATACCTTATATACCTCGTATAAAATATCCACCTAAATGGGACAGGACAAGAAGCTTTTATCAATGGATATTTTATACGAGAAATGTATCAATTTTGGTCATCAAAAATAAAAAATGGATGCTATAGTTGCTTGGGCTGGGGAAGATAGATCAATATATGTATTAATTTAGAGCGGGTTATTTTAATTTGAAGTACGGTCCAATTACGATAGAAATCGAAACTTTTTTTTATATGATACGCCCAATACCTAACCCAACCCCAATTTAATTAATTTGCTAATATAGTAACACAAATTCTCTACGCAGCAAAAACTCTAAGTAAAACTCTAAGTATTAATACAAAGGTATGTCAATTTTTATTCTATTGTATATATTCATCAAAGTGTGATCGATAAAAATCCTATTTTTTTTTCCTTTTTTTAGGCGAGTATAAACTATAAGAACTCCATTGTTAATGTTAAGTTAAAAAAATTTAACACTCTAAATATTAAATTAAATCAAATAATAAAAAATACGGATTATTATTGGAAATACGGTTTAAATCACTCTTTTTTAAACGACTTTTGATTCATCAATTTCTTTATTCATGAATTTTAATGTTTCCTATAACACTAAAAAATATTGAATGATTGAGTACTTTAACCTAGACGATTAAATAAAAATAGGTTATTATGATTTTGAACAAGCCGCTATGGTGAAATCGGTAGACACGCTGCTCTTAGGAAGCAGTGCTAGAGCATCTCGGTTCGAGTCCGAGTGGCGGCATGGCATCTTAGAAAAGAGTAAGTCCTATAATGATAATGAATTCAATTCCCAATTTCCATTCCTATAATTTCGAGAATCCCCCCCTTTTTTTTTTATTTTTATAATTTTTTTTTATGATATTTTCAAGTTTAGAGCATATATTAACTCATATATCCTTTTCGGTTGTTTCAATTGTAATTTCAATTCGTTTGATAATCTTATTAATTAATGAAAGCGCAGGGCTATATGATTCATCAGAAAAGGGCATAAAAACTACTTTTGTCTGTATAACAGGATTATTAGTTACTCGTTGGATTTATTCGAGACATTTACCCTTAAGTGATTTATACGAATCATTAATTTTTCTTTCATGGAGTTTGTCCATTATTCGTATGGTTCCGTATTTAAAAAAAAATATAAACCATTTAAGCGCAATAACCGCGCCAAGTGTTATTTTTACCCAAGGCTTTGCTACTTCTGGTTTTTTAACTGAAACGCATCAATCCGTAATATTAGTACCCGCTCTACAATCTCATTGGTTAATGATGCACGTAAGTATGATGGTATTGGGCTATGCAGCTCTTTTATGTGGATCATTATTATCAGTAGCTCTTATAGTCATTACATTTCGAAAAGTCATAAGGGCTTTTGAGAAAAAGAATAATGATTCATTTTCATTTGATGAGATCCAATACATCAATGAAAGAAACAACGTTTTATGGAACATTTCTTTGATCTCTTCTAGGAATTATTATAGATCTCAATTGATTCAACAATTGGATCATTGGAGTTATCGTATTATTGGTATAGGGTTTATCTTTTTAACCATAGGTATTCTTTCGGGAGCAGTATGGGCAAATGAGGCATGGGGCTCATATTGGAATTGGGATCCGAAGGAAACTTGGGCATTTATTACTTGGACCGTATTCGCGATTTATTTACATATTCGAACAAATAAAAATTTTGAAGGTGTAAATTCCGCAATTGTAGCCTCGATGGGATTTCTTATAATTTGGATATGCTATTTTGGGGTCAATCTATTAGGAATAGGGCTACATAGTTATGGTTCATTTACACTAACATCTAACTGAAGAAAGGACTTAACGAACACAAGCAAACATGGGACAGCATATATAAGTATATAAGAAAACATTGTGTAAGCCTTCGATAACCTTTTGAATCAAAGTAGTGATTCAAAAGGTTCTTACAAAGGCCAAACATATCTGGTTAAAAGTCTAATTCATTTTTTTATTTTTAACTTAAGTTAAAGTTAAACTTAAGAGAAGAAAAAATACTTCTTTTTTTATTGTTTTTGTTTAATTGTACAACGAATTTTTTAAAACATCCTATTATTATTATAGTATCGGATTGCTGTTTGATTTTTTATTTTATTCACGAAAATTATCTATAAAAATAGATAGATATAATATCTTCGACCTTGTCAACTGATAGTGAGAAAACGAAATCCGGATAAATACCAATACCTATTACAGGTAAAAGGATAGAGATCGAAACAAATAACTCTCGCGGTCCAGAATCAAAAAAATAAGAGTTTGGAGCATTAAAAAACTTGTATCCATAGAACATTTGGCGTAACATAGATAATGAATAAATAGGAGTTAATATCATTCCAATTGCCATTACAAATGTAATTAGTATTTTTGTTATTAAAAAAAATTTTTGGCTGGTAATTAGTCCCAAAAATACTATTAATTCTGCAACAAAACCACTCATTCCCGGTAATGCAAGGGAAGCCATCGATAAGATACTGAAAGTCGTGAATATTTTTGGAACCGGGATCGCCATTCCGCCCATTTCGTCGAGATAAACAAGACGTATTCTATCAAAACTCGTTCCCGCCAAGAAAAAAAGTGCAGCGCCAATAAAGCCATGAGATATTATTTGTAAAATGGCCCCATTGAGGCCCATATCGCTTATAGAGCCAATTCCTATAATTATGAAACCCATATGAGATATGGAGGAATAGGCGATTCTTTTTTTTAAATTACGTTGACCGGGAGATGCTGAAGCTGCATAGATTATTTGAATTGTGCCTACTATAATCAACCAGGGGGCAAATAGAGAATGAGCGCGGGGCAATAATTCCATATTGATCCGAACCAATCCATACGCTCCCATTTTTAATAAAATTCCGGCTAGAAGCATACAAGTACTGTAATGTGCCTCTCCATGGGTGTCCGGTAACCATGTATGTAAAGGTATAATCGGTGATTTGACAGCAAAAGCAATAAGAAATCCAATATAGAATATTATTTCCAGTGCTACTGGATAAGATTGATTAGCTGATGTTTCAAAATTTAATGTTGGTTCATTGGAACCATATAAACCGATACCCAGAACTCCCATTAATAAAAAAACGGAACTTCCTGCAGTGTACAAAATAAACTTTGTAGCTGAATACAAACGTTTCTTTCCCCCCCACACGGATAGAAGTAGATAAACGGGAATTAATTCTAACTCCCACATGATGAAAAAAAGTAAAAGGTCTCGAGAAGAAAATGATCCTATTTGACCGCTATACATTGCTAACATCAGGAAATGGAATAATCGGGAATCTCGAGTAACCGGCCGAGCCGCTAAAGTAGCTAAAGTGGTGATAAATCCTGTCAGCAAAATAGGTCCTATAGAAAGTCCATCTATTCCCAATCTCCAGCAAAAATCAAAAAAATTGATCCATTTATAATCCTCCGTCAGTTGCATTAATGGATCGTCCAATTGGAAATGATAATAGAATGCATAAGTTATTAGAAGGAGTTCTATGGCGCATATAAGTATAGTATACCCCCGCATTATCTTATTTCCTCTATGAGGGAGAAAGAAAATGAAAGAACCCGCGAATATTGGCAAAACTACCACTATTGTTAACCAAGGAAAATAATTCGTAGTAAAAACAAAATACACTTGGACCAGAAAAATCCGTGCTCGAAAAATCTATTCTATTTTTTTTTATTTTTTCGAGCAGGGGGATTTTTGTCGGTAAAAAAAAAGAAAATGTATTCAGGTGGGATTTGCGAAAGGGATCAATAAGCTAGGCCCATGCTTCGAGTTGTTTCATGCCATAAATAAACTCGAACACTCAAGTAATCCGTTGGACAGGCGGATTCACATCTCTTACAACCAACACAGTCTTCTGTTCTTGGAGCAGAAGCAATTTGCTTAGCTTTACATCCGTCCCAAGGTATCATTTCTAATACATCTGTGGGGCAGGCTCGGACACATTGAGTACACCCTATACACGTATCATAAATCTTTACTGAATGTGACATTGGATATATGAATTTTTGAACATCATAAATTTTCGATCTAGTAAACTTGTAAATGAATTATACATATATTTAGACACCAGATGAATCAATGATTTACCATAATTTTTCTAATTAATCTGCTTCCGGATAGGCTCATGCCAGAGGTCCAAGATCCTTTGATTTCGTGCATTTTTTGTAAACACGATCAATACGTTATATACCATCCATGTTAATTCGACTTGATAAATATTCTAATTTCTATGATTAATACTGCTTATTAATACAATACTACTTATTCAACAAATTTGATTGATTGATACGAGTTGATTTTCTGTTACGATAAATTGCGGAAACAATAGCTGGTCCAATAGCTGCTTCAGCGGCTGCAATAGCTATAACAAAAATTGAAAAAATATTTCCTTTTAATTGGCGATTATCAAAAAAATCAGAAAATGTTACAAAATTTATATTAACCGCATTCAGTATAAGTTCAAGACACATAAGGGCTCTAACCATATTTCGACTTGTGATCAATCCATAGATACCGATAGAAAATAAATAGGCACTTACAACAAGTACATGTTCGAGCATCATTGACCAACTCCTTATCAATTTCGATTCATTTCAAGATAACAAACAATTTCATGGGTTCAATTGACTAGATAGAATATAAAAAGTTTGGTAATAGAGTGAATAAAAGAATTTCTATTTATATTTTAAATATAACCAATCTTCAAATAAAATTGAAGTGAGGGGAAATGGATGTGATAACACAGAACAAAGTTTAATTAGTATTTCGGTTATTAGTTCGAAAGATTTATTACTGGCGAGCCACAGCAATTGCACCTATCAAAGCAGCTAAAAGAATTATCGAAATGAGTTCAAATGGAAGAAAAAAATCTGTTGATAAATGAATTCCAATTTGTTGACTGTTACTTATCAAATCTTGCTCTATAATCTGGTTTGATTTTGTAGTCCAAATAATCCCGTACCATGACGTATCCAGAATAGTAGTCATTAGTGAAACAAAAATACCCGTACAAACCAACAAAGTAACCCCATCTCCAACGGCCCAAAGATTAAAATCGTTGTAATATTCTGAACCATTCATGAACATGACAGCAAATATGATTAAAACATTTACGGCTCCCACGTAAATAAGGAGCTGTGCGGCAGCTACAAAATGAGAGTTTGATAGAATATAGAATAAAGATATACAAACAAGAACCAGTCCCAACGAAAAAGCAGAATAAATTGGGTTGGTAAGTAATACTACTCCTACACCTCCTAATATAAGACTGGATCCCAAAAAGACTAAAAGAAAATCATGTATCGGTCCGGGCAAATCCATTCTATGTAAAGAGATAAATAAATCTAAATTTTTTTCATGACCTTATTGACCTCACCAGGAAAAAATTTTTTCTGAAAAGTTCTTAATTGAATT